ATGGATTGAAGACTTTATTCTACAAATGCTAAAGAAATTGGAACTCTGTACTTAGTATTTGCAATATTTGCAGGTATGATAGCTACAGGATTTTCAGTTTTAATTAGATTAGAATTATCATCACCTGGTGTTCAATTTTTACAGGGAGATCATCAATTATTTAATGTAATAATAACTGCACATGGGTTATTAATGCTATTTTTTATGGTTATGCCAGCATTAATAGGAGGTTTTGGTAATTATTTATTACCTATCCATATAGGAGCTCCAGATATGGCATTTCCACGATTAAATAACATAAGTTTTTGATTATTACCTCCTTCATTAATTTTATTATTACTTAGTGCTTTAGTAGAAAATGGAGCAGGTACAGGTTGAACAATTTATCCACCATTATCTGGAATTCAATCACATTCAGGAGGATCTGTTGATTTAGCAATATTTAGTTTACATTTAACAGGAGTATCCTCTTTATTAGGAGCTATAAATTTTATTACAACAGTTTTAAATATGAGAACTAATGGTATGAGTTTACACAAATTATCTTTATTTGTTTGAAGTGTTTTTGTAACTGCTATTTTATTATTATTAGCTTTACCTGTTTTAGCTGGAGCAATAACTATGTTATTAACAGATAGAAACTTTAATACTAGTTTCTACGATCCAGCTGGAGGTGGAGATCCTATTTTATTCCAACATCTTTTCTGATTCTTTGGACATCCAGAAGTTTATATTTTAATTATACCTGGTTTTGGAATAGTTAGTCAAGTAATATCAACATTTTCAGGTAAACCGATATTCGGATACTTAGGTATGGTATATGCTATGTTTTCTATTGGAATATTAGGATTCTTAGTTTGATCACATCATATGTTTAGTGTAGGTTTAGATGTTGATACAAGAGCATATTTCACTGCAGCTACAATGGTAATTGCTGTTCCCACAGGAATTAAAATATTTTCTTGAATCGCTACATTATATGGAGGAAGTTTAAGATTTACAACACCTTTAATATTTACAATAGGATTTTTAGCTTTATTTACAATAGGAGGTGTAACAGGAGTAGTTTTAGCTAATGCTTCTTTAGATTTAGCTTTACACGATACTTATTATGTAGTAGCTCACTTTCACTATGTTTTATCAATGGGAGCTGTTTTTGCGATATTTGCAGGGTTTTATTTCTGAGCACCTAAAATTATAGGAAGATCTTATAATGAATTATTAGGAAAAATTCATTTTTGAACTTTATTTGTTGGGGTTAATACTACTTTTTTCCCTCAACACTTTTTAGGATTAGCGGGTATGCCTAGAAGAATTCCAGATTATCCAGATGCCTTTAGTGGTTGAAATCAAATATCTAGTTTTGGATCAATAATTTCTATTTTGGCTACTGTATTATTTGGTTATATTATCTATGATATTTTTGCTAATGGAAGTCCAGTAAATAATAATCCTTGAAATGTACCCTCTTATTTTACATCTACAGATAAATTTAATAATGAAACAGAAACAGCTACAACTTTAGAATGAACATTACAAAGTCCTATACCATTTCATGCTTTCAAAATGTTACCTGTTCAATCTTAAATTGAATACTTTAAATTTAAATAATATTTTACTTTATTTAAACTTATTATTTTATTTTAATTTAAATAAGCAATTATTTATATTTTATTACCCCCTATTATTAAATCTTAATTTTTTTTTTGTTTTATATTTTAAGTTTTATATAATTAAAGACTGTAGCATAATTGGTAATGCAATTCGCTCATAATGGATGTTATAAGGGTTCAATCCCCTTCGGTCTTAAAAATATTTAATATATAATAATAAATTAAAATATTTTTAAAGGGTACTTGGTCGAGTCTGGTTTATGGCGCTCGTTTTGAAAACGAGTACTTGTATAAAGTCGTGAGTTCAAATCTCACAGTGTCCGATTATAATATTTTAAAACTTTAATAAAAGTATTAATATATAAAAAATTAATAATCTATTTAAATAAAAATAGACAATCTAGTTGTAAATATCGAAATAAAATTTATTAAATGCTTAGTTTATTATTATTAATACCAATAATAGGTAGTTTATTATTATTAACAATATCAGAAGATTCTATAGAAAATAAAATTAGAATGAAAAGAATAACATTAATAACTATGTTAATAAACTTAATTCTATCAATTTACATATGATTAGAATTTGATTCAGGTACTAGTCAATATCAATTTGTATATAACTTTATAGATTTAAGTTATTATCATTTAAATCTAGGTATAGATGGTATATCTTTATATTTTTTATTATTAACAACATTTGTAAGTCCTATAGCTGTAATATCAAATTATAATAATATAAATAATAACTTAAAATATTTTTTAATATCATTTTTATTATTAGAAACATTACAAATAGGAGTATTTGTAGTATTAGATTTAATATTATTTTATATTTTCTTTGAAAGTGTTTTACCTATCTTATTTTTAATAATTATAGTTTATGGTTCAGGTGAAGCTAGAATAAGATCAGCTTTATTATTATTTTTATATACTTTAGCAGGATCTTTATTTATGCTATTAGCAATACTTCAAATTTATAATTATGTTGGATCAACTGATTTTCAAATAATTTCTTTATCTGAAATTAGTGTAGATAGTCAGAAAATTTTATGATTAGGATTCTTTTTAGCTTTTGCAGTTAAAACTCCTTTATGACCTTTAACAGGTTGATTATACAGAGCTCATGCTGATAGTCCTTTAGCTGGTTCTATATTACTAGCTGCTACTATATTAAAATTTGCTACTTATGGCTATTTAAGAGTTTTAATTAATTTTTTACCTGATGCTACTAATTATTTTTCTCCTTTAGTTCAAACTATAGCAATTATAACTTTAATTTATGCCTCTTTAGCTACTATTATTCAACCAGATACTAAAGTTCTAGTTGCTTATTCAAGTATTGCGCATATGAGCGTAGTAATATTAGGTTTATTTTCTAATACAATTCAAGGTATTGAAGGTGCTATTTTATTAGCTTTAGCTCATGGATTTGTTTCTCCTGCTTTATTTATTTGTGTTGGAGGTGTAATTTACGATAGAACAGGAACTAGAATTATTCATTATGTTAGAGGGTTAGTTACTTATATGCCTGTTTTTACTATTTTATTTTTAATTTTCACATTAAGTAATACTGGAATACCATTAACTTTAAATTTTTTAGGTGAACAATTATCTTTAATTGGTATTTGAGAAAGAAGCCCTATAATAGCAGCTTTAGGTGCTACTGGAATTGTATTATCTGCTATTTATTCTATTTATTTATATAATAGAATTTCTTATGGTATTTACTCTCCTCATTTAAATCCAATTAAAGATATTTCTAGAAGAGAATTTAATTTATTAATAACTTTATTAATTCCCACTGTATTATTAGGTATTTTCCCTAATGTAATTTTAAATAGTTTACATTTTTCTGTTTCTACTCTACTTTATAATATTTAATTTTTTAGTCTCAACTATTAAATTATTTAACTTCACTATTCACCCCTTAAATTTATCTTTAATATAAAGAGCGTAGTATTAACGGTCAGTATGACGATCTTCAAAATCATTGGTAGGTGTTCGAATCACCTCGCTCTTGTTTAACTTATTTTTGTTTTGTTTTGTTTTTATTAAAAAACCTAAAAATAAAATTTATCCGAGGATACAGATGTGTGTTTGTTTAAACCCAAAATAAAATTGATTTTAAACTATTAAAAAAGTACCTAAAATCGGTGTTGTTAAAAAAGATAAACTAAGTCCGTTTTTAATTAAAAGTATCTCGCTTAGTATGTAGTAAGCCAAAAATATATTTGTAGGGATCTTAGCTTAATTGGTAGAGTTTCTAATTGTCATTTAGAAGGGTCCCAGTTCGAATCTGGAAGATCTCGTATAATATTAATTAAAGACATATAAAAATTTTATCATTATAATAAGCGAAACTATAAAAATTTTTGTGTTTTAATATTAACAACTGTCTACCTTGTAAACTATTTTATTATTTCTAAATTAAAATAATTATATTGTAAATTTTAGATAAAACAAAAATTAACTTAAATGAAAAAAAATATATTAAACTTAATAATAACAGATAAATTATTAATTATTACAATCTATATTGGTTTAGGATTAATATTGTTTTCTGTGATAATAACAAAAGAAGATATAAACATGTTAATATTACTAATAACATTTATAATATATAGAATAATATATAAAAATAAATATAAAAAAAAAGGTAGTTTATCTTGATTAAACAAAACTTTTATGATCATTTTGATATATTATTTAATTTACATATATTTTAAATATAATGTTATTTACTTGGATAGTACAGAATATTTAACTTTATATAATAATATTTATATTAAAGGTTTAAATTCTTTAGTTGAAAATTATGGAGAACTTATAGCCTATGCTGTAGGAGTTAAATTATCTAGTATTTATTTAAAAACTTTACCAGTTGATTCTACATTTTATTTTAATTTTGGTTTAGGTGTAGGACCTAATTTAGATTTAACAGTTCATCAAGAATCGTATGATTCTCCTGTAGATTCAAACTTTAAAAATTATATTTTTTTAACTGTTGAAAAAGTTGAAGATCATATTAATTTTCTTAAAGATATGGTACCTTATCATCATAAACATTATAAAATATCTAAAATGACTAATATGGAAAATAATACTACAATAATTAGTGGGGATGCTCCAACTAATATTAATGTAGTTAATATTCATTGTTCTTTAGAACCTGGTGAATTATATTTTAATTTTTTTTATAATTTTGAAAATTTAGTTTTTAATATTTCATTTTATTTTTATATTTTATATTTAATTATTTTATTTATTTATTTTACTATGAAATTTATTAACTTTATTAAATTTATAAAATTTATAAATTAATGTAATAATTAATATATCTTTACTTATCTATAAAATTAGTTTAACTAATTTTAATTCTATTAATTACCCCACCCCCTATTAATATTTTTACATACAGAGATAGTTCAATAGTCTTATTAAATTAATATAAGTAAATTTTATTTAACTCCAAGAAAGGGGAATTAAAAGAGTACTCGGTACTAAATAATAACGATATTGTTATTATTTAGAATTTCAACTGTAAAAAATTTGTCGCGATTTTAAGAAAGGGAGTTTTTATCAGGGGTGAGTCTCTTTAATAAATATAAATATAAATATTTATATTAACATTAGATTTAAGATTTAAACAAACCAAATATTATTATAATAAAATATTTAAGAATGTTTTAAATTCTATGATTTCTAATATTGTTATCGTTCCATAAAAATATTGATTTAATAATGCAACCGGGAGAATTGTTAGAATTTCCAAATTTTTATTTAATTTTAAAAGAGTACTCGATTTCTAAATAATTACAATACTTTAATTATTTAGAATCCCTACGGTAAAACTAAAAAAAAAAATTAATTTAAATAATTTAAAATAATTATTAGTAAATTAAACGAGTATAGTTAAATTGGTATAACCTCTACCTTCCAAGTAGATGTCATCAGTTCAAATCTGATTATTCGTAAAATAAAATTAATTTAAATAAGCACAAAAACATATAAAAGAATATATTATTATATATATAGTATATTTTAGACGCTATTAAAAATTATTTAAATTTCAAATGTTAGCAGCAGCAAAATACATTGGTGCAGGTTTAGCCTGTTCAGGTTTAATTGGAGCTGGAGCAGGAATTGGTTTAATCTTTTCTTCTTTAATTGCTTCAACAGCTAGAAATCCTCAATTAAGAGGTCAATTATTCAGTCAAGCAATCTTAGGATTCGCTTTAGCCGAAGCTACAGGGTTATTCTCTTTAATGATTGCTTTCTTATTATTATATTCTTAATTTTTGTTAGTAATATTTAATAAGATTTCAAAACAAATTTAAATCTTTAACCTTGTTTAATTAATTTATTATTTCACCCACCCCCTATTTTAATTAAAATTTAATAAAATAAATAAATTAAAATTTTTTAGTAGAGAATAATGTATAAATTAAATTTGTAATTTAAAATAAATTACACAATTATATATTATTTATCTGAATAGATTTATAAATAATAAAAATATATTATTTATAAATCCCTAAATTAAACTATAAATTTAGTAATAATTTAGCCTTTGTTACATTATCCTATAACTATATAAAACATCAAAATGATTAAAAATATAAATCTAAATTTAAAAATAAGTCTTATAAATGGTTTAACTATAATAAGAAAATATACAAATAAAGGAACAATCGATATAACTATTGAAAGTATAGAAAACGGAAATAAGAAAAAAGATTTAGAAAGTAAAAAATATGTAAATAGTAAAAAAGCTTTAAAAAATTTACAAAATATAATAGAATTAAGCGATATAATAATTAATAAATCCGAATTAAATTTAAAAAATAAAAATAAATTAAATTTAAAATTATTAAATTCAGAAAATTTTAAAAATAATTTAACTGAAACAAAAAAATTAAATTCAATAGTTAAGAATGAACAACAATATATTAAGTTAATAACTCCATTTAATTCTAAAATAGCAAATTTTACTAATAATATGTATACATTTACAAATAGATCTTTTAAACAAATAAATAAAATTTTATATAGTTTATATGTAATATGTTATTCAGCTTTTGTTAATATGTCAAGTATTATAAGTAAACCTATAATATCGATGAATCCAAATTTAATGAAAATAACGTTATTTTTTTATTGAAAACCTTTAAGAGAAATATATTATAGTAGTAATTCACATTCTAAATTTTTAATTTTATATAATAATAAATTAGATAAATTAGTTAAATTACTTAGTAAATTATTTAAAAAACCTATAGAATTAGAATTAATTAGAATTTATTCACCACAAAATGAAAGTAATATATTAGCTAATCTTATCGGTAATTTAAGTAATTTTATAAAATTTAGAAATATTTATATGAAATTACTTAAATTAAGTAAAACTAAAAATATTTCTAAAGGGTTTAACTATAGATTTAGTAATAATTCAATACCTTCTTTTTTATCTGGAATTTATTTAAAATTAGCTGGTAGAGTTTTAACACAAAAATCTCAAAAAAGAGTAAAATCTAAAATAGTTCAAAAAGGTAGTTTAGCTAGAACTAATGTTAATTTAATTAGTACTAATAGATTTGTTAATAAAAATAAAAAAGGTAGTTTTAGTATTACTATTAAAACTGGACATATTGTTAACGATTAAATTTTTATTATTTAATTTAAATCTTTATTTCATCAATCGGTTATTTTTTTAATGACGTCTCTGTAGGTATTTATCCATATCTAAAGGTAAATTTGTAACAGATTCTAATTTACCAGTTATTTCATCATTTTTTAGATTAGATAAAATTGAATCGTTATTCACATTGTAACCCCTGACTTAATATTGTTAATATCGTTTTTAATGTTTGATTTAATAAAATCAGCAATTGTTTCACTATCATAATTTTATAATATTACATATTTAGAGCTATTAGATACTATTAATCTATTATTACAATAAGTTTCTGAAAAATATTGAATTTGAGATGAATTTAAATTTGTTGTACTCATTTGTTTTATTTTGTTTTTATTTTAAAGTATTTATATATTATATAAATTTATTAATATATATACTTAGATATTCAACTTAACAGTTGATAATAACAACTATTTTCATTAATAGTTTATTTTTTTTTAAAGTTCAAGTCATACTCAGAGGTATGAAGAATATTGTAACAATCTTTATTTTATGTTTTATTAGGGGATATATAATAAATATATTAAATACTTTAAATTTATAAAACAAAAACAAAAACAAAAAAAAATAATTATAATACAGAAGCACAATATATTAGTATATATAATATCTTCTGGTTCAGTTTATCACTATTAAGATGTTAAAATAATATTAATCAATGAAAAAATAACTGGATAAATATAATATAATCCCGTTATTTTTATACACTATATATTAATATAAGTACTGTTAATGTTAAGTTAATCATTATTAGAAATAATTAAAAGTATGCATAAATATTTATAAATATAACAATATTGTTTTGTTTTTTTTATAAACTAAGTAACTAATTCCACCTAAAATTTAGGTGTAAAAATATAAACCAAATATATATAATTATACTTTAGTAAAATTAAATAAATAAAATAAAAGAAAAATGAAACAAATAAACAGAAATCAATTTCAATCTTTTCCTTATCATTTAGTAGATCCATCACCATGACCAATATTAGTTAGTTTTTCATTATTAAATTTAACTTTAGGTGCAGTGATGTATATGCAAGGTTTTACCTATGGAGGACAATTATTAAGTTTAGGGTTTACTTTAACAGTTTTTGGTATGATTCTTTGATTTAGAGATATAATCACAGAAGGTACATATTTAGGTCATCATACTATACAAGTTCAAAAAGGTTTAACAATAGGAGTAGTATTATTTATTATTAGTGAAGTATTTGCTTTTTTAAGTGTATTTTGAGCTTTTTTCCATTCTAGTTTATCTCCGACAATAGAAATAGGAGGAATATGACCACCACAAGGTATAACACCATTAGATCCTTTTGCAATACCATTATTAAATACTATTTTATTGTTATCATCTGGTGCATTTGTAACATATGGTCATCATGCTTTAATTCAAGGAGATAGAAAAGGAGCTATATTAGGTACATTATTAACAATAATATTTGCTATAATATTTACTGCTTTACAATACTATGAATATTCAGAATCAAGTTTTACAATGAGTGATTCAGTATATGGAACAGTATTTTATGCTTCAACTGGTTTACATGGATTACATGTTATTATTGGTACATTATTTATATTAGTTGGTTTTTTTAGAATAATTAATTATCATCTAACAGATACACATCATCAAGGACATGAAGCTGCTATTCTTTATTGACACTTTGTAGATGTGGTATGATTATTTTTATTTATAGCTGTATACTACTGAGGTGGTAACTAATTTAAAAAGAAATATTCTAGCATTTATAAGATAATTAACAATATTAATAATAATCTTAATTAAATACTTTCTATCCCCTAATTAAAATTATTCTTTACAAATTTTATTTTCTTTAATTATAAGAAAATAACCGCTAAACAAAATTAATATATTTGTAATTAGCAAGTAATGTTTTATATTTATTATGTAAATAAATTAAAATATAAAACATTAGACATTTAATATAAGTCCCAAAGGGTTTATCGTACAATAGTATTATGAATTTATCACTATTTTTATTTTTAATAGGAATATTAGGTTTTATTTTAAACCGAAAAAATATAATATTAATGATTATTGCAATAGAAATAATGTTATTAGCAGTAACTATGTTATTATTATTATCTAGTTTTAGTTTTAATGATGGAATAGGACAAATTTTTAGTATATTTATAATCTCATTAGCTGGAGCTGAGTCAGTAATAGGTTTAAGTATTATTGTTGCAGTTTATAGAATTAAAGGAAATATTTTAATTAAACAAGAAACTTAATGTATTTAACAATTTTAATTTTACCTTTACTAGGTTCATTTATATCAGGATTTTTAGGTAGAAAAATAGGAGTAACAGGATCTCATATAATAACTTGTACTTGTTTAATATTATCTAGTTTATTAGCAACTATTGCTTTTTATGAAGTAGGGCAGTTATGTTCAAGTCCAGTTAAAATTTATTTATTTAATTGAATAGATTCAGAATATATGAATATATCTTGAGAATTTTTATTTGATCAATTAACTGTCTCTATGTTTATTCCTGTTTTATATATTTCTTCATTAATTCATATATTTTCCACAGATTATATGGCTGAAGATCCTCATAATCAAAGATTTTTTTCTTATTTATCTTTATTTACTTTTTTTATGTTAGTTTTAGTATCTGGAGCTAATTTTTTTGTAATGTTTGTAGGTTGAGAAGGTATTGGAATAGTTTCTTATTTATTAATTAATTTTTGATTTACTAGAATACAAGCAAATAAAGCTGCTATATTAGCTTTAACTATGAATAGAGTAGGAGATATGGGATTAAGTATAGGATTTTTTGCATTATTTACTTTATTTGGATCTTTAGATTATGCAACAATATTTAGTATAGTTCCATTTATGAACGAAACAGCTATAACAATTATAGGTTTATTACTTCTTATAGGAGCTATGGCAAAATCAGCTCAAATACCACTACATTCTTGATTACCTGGTAGTATGGAAGGTCCAACTCCTGTATCAGCTTTAATTCATGCAGCTACTTTGGTAACTGCTGGATTATATTTATTATTACGATCTTCACCTTTATTAGAGTATAGTAGCACAGCTTTATTAGTAATAACTTTAACTGGAGCTACAACTGCTTTCTTTGCAGCTACTTGTGGTTTAGTTCAAAATGATTTAAAGAGAATAATTGCTTTTTCAACAATAAGTCAATTAGGATATATGGTAATGGCAGTAGGATTAAGTCAATATAATGTAGCTTTAATGCATGTAGTAAATCATGCCTTTTTTAAAGCTTTATTATTTTTAGGAGCTGGTGCTGTAATCCATAGTTTTTCAGATCAACAAGATGTTAGAAGATTAGGAGGTTTAATAAAATTTTTACCTTTTACTTATACAGCTATGTTAGTAGGATCATTATCCTTATTAGCTACACCTTGATTAACAGGATTTTATAGTAAAGATTTAATTATAGAATTAGCTTACGGTCAATATAGTTTTAGTGGTACATATGCTTTCATATTAGGAAGTATAACAGCCGGTTTAACTGCATTTTATTCATTCAGATTAATATGTTTAGTTTTTTTAAGTGTACCAAATGGACCAAAACAATCTTATTTAAATGCTCATGAAGCAAACAATAAGGTAATTATCCCATTGTTTTTATTAGCTTTATTTAGTATATTTTTTGGATTTATTTTATCTGATTTATTTGTTGGGATGGCTAGTGATTTCTTCAGTAATGCTATTTTTATGAAACCTAATAATATTTCTTTAATTGAAGCTGAATTTAGTTTACCTTTAATAATTAAGTTATTACCTGCTTTTTTATCATTATTTGGTGCTAGTTTAGCTATATTTTTATATCATAAAAGTCCTATATTTATTATTGATTTAACTGATAATATTATAGGACAAAAAATATATACTTTCTTTAATGGTAAATATTTCTTTGATATAATTTATAATAATTATATAATTAATAAAGGTTTAAAATCAGGTTACACTATTTCTAAAGTATTAGATAGAGGTATAATAGAAATCGTAGGGCCTTATGGTCTTTCTTATATTTTTACTAACACAGGTAAAAATATTAGTAAATTAGATACTGGTGTTATTACTACATATTCTATCTATATTACTTTATCTTTACTTTGTTTAATTTTCTTAAATTTTGCTCCTATATTAATAGATACTTCTGCATTAAATGAAATTAGATTATTTATAATTTATATAGCTGCTTTAATTATAGTTTTATTTCCTTCAAATAACATTATAAAATAATAATTTAATAAACTAAAATTTTTATGTTTTATTTTTATCCCCTTTTCTACTGATATTAATTATTATTTTATAGATTTTTTTTTAACATGAACTTAATTTATTTTTCATAAATTAAATCAATGTCTCATATTATATAATTTTATTTTTTATAAAATACTATAATTGCTTATTACGCAGAGACAGTTCTCTCTAAATATGAAAATAAAAATTTTTATTTTTATATGAGATCCTTATATTTTTTGTAAAACAAAAAGAATAATTTTTATTTAAATGCCTCAATTAATCCCATTTTATTTCGTTAACCAATTTTCATTCTCATTTTTAACTTTACTTTGTTTAATTTATATATTTTCTAAATATATTTTACCTTTATTTACTTTCCAACAGGTAATAAGAATGTATATAACTAAATTAAGTAATAAATCATAAGTTTAAATTGTAAATTACTAAGAATTTATTAATTAAAACTTTTTTGATTAATTTTATTTTTGTTTTAACCCCCTTATAATATAATTCAAACCGTCTCCTATATAAAAGAGTACTGTATTAATTTTTTTGTTATAGTTAAGATTTTTATGTTTAAATTAAATTCTAAAATTTTTCTTAAAATAATTTAGTTAAATATATAAAATAATTGAATAAGGAGAATCTTATAAGACTTTAAAATTTTATATTTTTCAATCAAAAAAAAAATAAAAATTAAAAATCTTCTTTAATTGTAAAGTAGATTGGTATAAGCTAAGAGATAAAAGACTAAATAAACAAAAAATGTTTTTAATACAATCAATATTTAATACTATATACACTGATGCTGCTCAACCTTGACAAATAGGGTTTCAAGACAGTGCTGCTCCGGGATTTACAGGTATAGTTGAATTACACAATACTATATTTTTCTATTTAATAGTAATTTGTGTAGGAGTTTTTTGAGTTTTAGGTTCAACTATGTATTATTTTAATAACAAAAATTCACCTATTGTTCATAAATATTTAAATCATGGTACCTTAATTGAATTAATATGAACAATTACACCAGCTTTAATTTTAATAGCCATAGCTTTTCCAAGTTTTAGATTATTATATTTATTAGATGAAGTAATATCACCTACAATAACTATTAAAGTAGTAGGTCATCAATGATATTGAAGTTATGAATATTCTGATTATATAACAGAAAGTGGAGAATCTATCGAATTTGACTCATATATGATACCAGAATCTGATCTAGAATTAGGACAATTTAGATTATTAGATGTAGATAATAAAGTAATTATTCCTGTAGATTGCCATATTAGATTAATTATTACTGGTGCTGATGTAATACATTCTTTCGCAGTACCTTCGTTAGGTCTAAAAATTGATGCTGTGCCAGGTAGATTAAATCAATCTTCTATTATAGCTGAAAGAACTGGAACATTTTATGGTCAATGTAGTGAAATTTGTGGAGTATGACATGGTTTTATGCCAATTGTTGTTGAAGCTGTTTCTGTACAAGATTATTTAACTTGAGTTAATCTTTCTAATACTTAATTTTAATTAATATTAATTTAATATAGATAAAACTCTTATAATGTTTTTTATATTATTTAAATTTGATAATAACCCCCACCTTTAAATTAAAAGTATATAGTATTAAATAATTATAATTATTTTAGATAATTATTGAAAGCCCATAATTTAATGGTAGAATGATTTCTTGATGAGAAATATATAGAAGTTCAAATCTTCTTGGGCTTATCGTTAAGCTTTATAAAATAATAAACAAAAACAAAAACTTAAAATTTAACTTTTGTTTATTTAACTTAATAACATTGTCAGAATATCTTTAATTTAAAAATTAAATAAAATATAAATATTTAAATTATTAAATCACAAATTAATTTATAATCAATATAAAAATTAATATAAAAATTAAGTTAATAATAAATATATAAGTATATATAAATTATTTCTATAAAGTATATATTAATAATAAATCTAACAGTATAAAAGATAAATGTAAAACCTATTAATTAAAATAGTATATAAAAACTATAAATTGATAATTTATACTATCAAACCAAATATTAATGTTTAAATTAATATTTAAAGACTTATTTTATTTCTATCCTTGAAATAGTAAATAAAGATTATCAATTTAATATCTAAATATAAAATGAGACTATTAAAAACTAACATTTTATTAAGATTAGTAAACTCTTATATTGTAGATTCCCCTCAACCAGCTAATCTTTCCTATTTATGAAACTTTGGTTCTTTATTAGGAACTTGTTTAATAATACAAATTTTAACTGGAGTATTTTTAGCAATGCATTATCAACCTCATGTAGATTTTGCTTTTAATAGTGTAGAACATATTATGAGAGATGTAAATTCAGGTTGAATATTAAGATATACACATGCTAATGTAGCATCATTCTTCTTTATTTTTGTATATGCTCATATTACTAGAGGGTTATATTATAGTTCATATAAATCACCAAGAATTTTAGTTTGAATAATAGGAGTTATAATATTAATTTTAATGATGGCTATAGCCTTTCTAGGTTATGTTTTACCTTATGGTCAAATGAGTTTATGAGGTTTCTTAATTAAGCCTCAAATGTATTATTTATATTTAATTTGTTTTTCTTTATTATTATTCACACCTATTTATTTAAAAAATCAACTTAAAGTTAATAGACTAAGAGGTATTTTTAGAATAGGACCACATAATAAAGATATAATTTCAATTATATTTGGATCTCTGCTTGGAAATGCGTATGGTGAAAAAAGATTATTAGTAGGTACAAGTTTTAAATTTTCTCAAGAAGCTTCTCATGTTAAATATTTAATGTTTTTACATAAATTATTCTCTGAATTAGGTTATTGTAATTCTAAATTACCAGTTATTACCACTATATTAGGAAATAAAGGTAAAATAAGTAAAGTAGCAAGATTTACAACTTGAAATTACACTAGTTTTAATTGAATTTATGATTTATGATTTTACAATAATAAAAAACATGTGCCAGAATGTATAGATCAATATTTAACTCCATTAGCTTTAGCTATTTGAATTATGAATAATGGAGTTAAAATAGGTAAAAATATAAAATTTTTTACTAATTCTTTTTCTTATAATGAATGTTTAATCCTTAAAAAAGCTTTAAATGACAATTTTAATATTAAAGCTTCAATCCAACCAGCAGGAAGTAACAACCAATATATAATTTATATATGAAAAGAATCAATGAATAACCTTATAAATATAGTATCTCCATATATAATACCAGAAATGAAATATAAATTAAATTAAATTATACATAGTTATATGATGTTGTTTAAAGCAATCTTTACTGAAAATTTATAATTAAGTCATATAGCAATACTGATGAAAACTGGTCAAAAATGTTTGTTTAGCATTAAGACCGTCGGTAGAGTAAACTATCGCTACAGACTGGTTCATCGGTGGGTGTCTGAAATGATGCTTAATGTACAGTCGAAATCTTTATTCAATATAGTTTTATTGAAGCACAAGGCATTATATTTGTATTATTAGATTTAAGGGTTAAAAACAATATAACATATAAAAGAGGATAGTTTTATAAAACTATCAACATATAAAAGAGTATAGAAAGTTTTATATTGCCGTGTATACTTTCTATACTTATTCGATAAATAAAATTATTACCGAATAAATTTTTCGGAATTTTTAACATAAAATTCTATATAAATTTTAGATATTAAAATAACAAAAAAAAACAATGTGACCAAAATTAATTTTTGAAATTTTAATATTATTAGTTTCTATCTTAGCTAGCAGCGGGATAATTTACCTTTTTACAATTTTTCATTTAAAAAATAGAATTTTTCTAGATTCATTAGCAGTAAATACAAATGTATTAGAAGAAAATGCTTTAGATATAATTCATTTTCAAAACAATATTATCGAATTAGAGGAAGGATTTACTTCCTTAGATAGTATGACTGTGTTAGATTTACAAACTCATAATCTTTGATTAGAAAAAGTACTAGAACTACATGAATTACCTTTAAATACAGCAGAGAGTGTTTTCCAACAAATAAAATTAGAAGAATTAAATATTCTTTATAGTCAAGATATTATTCATTATGGAATAACTCAAACTGATTTAAGAGTTCTAATAGAATCTATTCAAGTTATGAATTTACTTCAACCAGATACTAATCATTTTATTCTTACTATGATGTCTTATTTACATCTATAGCTATGTTTTTAATAAATCTATTTATACTGAAATTTGTTTACCTCATTATTTAGAGTTAAATTTTTTTTTAATTAAAATTGTTTACCTCATTATTTAGAGTTAAAATTTTTTTTAATTAAAATTGTTTACCTCATTATTTAGTTAATTTTTTAATTAAAATTGTTTACCCCCTTATTTAGTTAATTTGTTTTAATTAAATTTGTTTACCCCCTTATCTAGTTAATTTGTTTTTTGTTTTTTAAATTAAAAATAAAAGAGTAAACAAGACAACAGAGTATAAAAATTTTAATTTATTTTAAATTTTTAATCTCTGTTTGTGAAGTTTATATAACCCTTAAATTTAATAATACAATTATTTTTTTTTTTAGATAATTATAATGTACATGATTTACTTGTTTTAAACATAAAGCTTAAAGCAAAATAGGTAAATTAAAGATTTGGCAACAGTAATAACTAATTTATTATCAGCAGTACCTTTTTTTGGACAAGATTTAGTAGAATTAATTTGAGGAGGATTTAGTGTAAGTAATGCTACACTTAATAGATTTTTCTCTCTTCATTTTTTATTACCCTTTTTATTAGCTGCTTTAGTGGTAGCTCATTTTATGGCTTTCCATACACATGGTTCAAGTAATCCTAATGGTATAACTTCTAATGGAGATAGAATATCAATGCATCCTTATTTTACATTTAAAGATCTTATAACTGTTTTTGCCTTCTTATTAGCTTTATCTGTAATAGTTTTCTTCTACCCTAATTTATTAGGACACAGTGATAATTATATTCCAGCAAATCCTATGAGTACACCTCCTTCAATAGTACCTGAATGATATTTATTACCATTTTATGCTATCTTAAGATCTATCCCTAATAAATTATTAGGAGTTATAGCTATGTTTGGATCCTTATTAATATTATTGATATTACCTATAACAGATTTATCAAGAATAAGAGGAAGTCAATTTAGACCAGCTATGAAATTAGCTCATTGATTTTTTATTGTAAATTTTGCAATATTAATGTGAATAGGGTCTCAACATCCTGAAAGCCCTTTTGTAGAAGTAGGACAATTTGCTACTGCATTTTATTTTTCTTGATTCTTAATTATAGTACCTTTAATTGGTCTATCTGAAAATACTTTAATGGATTTAGCTACAGATAAAATTTAAATTATATTAATAATTAAATTTTTAATATTTTATAGTTAATTTAATTTTCTAATTATCTATTTAATATATATCTTTTTGTTTTGTTTACCCCCTTTAGACATTCTTAAATTAAATAAAGTTAAATAGGTTTTAAATTTTTATTAAATTATGATTTATTAATATAAATAAAATTAAAGAAATAAGGTAGAATTAGTTTAATTGGAAAAATAACGTTTTGTGGCGACGCTGTTCAGAGTTCAAATCTCTGATTTTACCCTAAATATTAATTATTTAAAATATTTCATTTTAATAATTAATATTATTTATATTATGTTTTAATTTAATATTGAGTTAAGATATCTAAACCTGTAAATTTATTATAAAAATATTTTAATATTAATATTTTAAATTTAAAGATAAGGTCCTAGGTCTATAAATAATAGATTTATTTATAATTTAATAGTATATTAATAAAATAGAATAATTTATGGATAAAAAAATAGAAAAATATTCATTTAAATTAATTAATATAATTAAATCAAACACTTTAGTCTATTTAATAAATAAAATAGTTTAATTAAATAAGTTATTTTAATATTAATTTTGTTTTATAATTTAATTTTTTTTAACTGAGATACCTTTAATTCCTATACTAAGACTTAAAAATATTTAGATTTTACCAGTAGTATTTTATTTTCTCATAATTTTATTTTTAATTTAAAATTATAAATTTGTGAATAAATAAAATATATAAACTTATTTAGTTTTATAGATATTTTTTTTTCTAACTCATTTTATAAAAACACAATTTTTTATGTTTTGTTTTTCTCCTTATTATTAATTAAATTTAATAATTTATCATTAAATTAAAATTTTAAGCTGAAATAGTTTAAAAGGTTAAAACTTACCATTCATGACGGTAAAACAAAGGTTCAATTCCTTTTTTTAGCTATTTAAAAAATTTAGTGTTTTATATGAAAAAAAATATGTATTAAATAATAAGTAGATAGTTTTAAATTAAATAATCAAATTAAAAGTATAGATGACAATTTAGTAAAAACATCAAAGTAATTTAAAGGAATTATTAAGGATAACTAGCAAATTTATTAAAAAGGAGGTAAAACCAAAAGCCACAAACTCATTATTAATAAATAATAATAGTAAAAAAATTGTGGCGATCCTAAGGGAAACCTTAATATAAATACTTCCTGAAGCAAAACATTGTATTAAGGAAAGGAAAGGAAATCAACCGAGACTCCAAAAGTAATGGTGAGTGAAATTGGAATAGCCAAAAATAAAATTAAAATTTGAAAAATAAAACTAAATTATAATTAATGAAGTTGGAATATCAATAATTATAATTAAAAATTTATATTATAATTATTAAAATAATAATTACCAAAGAAGGTATTTAGTCCTGTAAATATAATATTTTATTTAAAAATAAGTATGATGAGAGTAAACTTGTCAGAATATAGGGGTACCATCCTCTAAGGCTAAGTATAATAAATTTAGCGATAGTGAAAAGTACTGTAAAGGAAAAGTTGAAAAAGTTTGTTATATAACAAAATGAAATAGTCTTGAATTAGTAATTCTATAAGCAGTCGAAGTTTTAATTTAAAAATGACGGCGTACCTTTTGCATAATGGGTCAGTAAGTTAATGATAGTAGCAAGGTTTATTAGCCTTAGCGAAAGCGACTAAATTTTAAAATAATAAATTTATTAAATAAATGGTTTATAATAATTTTGGGACAGTTACTATTATTAGACCCGAAGCCAGTTGATCTTTCCAAAACCAGATTATAATGGATCGAACGGTTGAATGTTGCAATATTCTCCGAAGAGTTTTGGAAAGCGGTGAAATACTAATCTGAACTGGTGATAGCTGGTTTTCTACGAAACATATTTAAGTATGACATCTATTAATAAATTTATGAAGGTACAGCACGGTAGTTCCCAACTAATATAAAATTATTTAATTAAACATTAAATAAATTTTAATATGTTTAGGTTGAGGGGAAACAAAAATCTTACCAATGGAAACGAAACTCGGAATAACATAAATCGATAATAGATATTCAGACTATTCATGATAAGTTGGATAGTCAAGACGGAAACAGCCGATAACAAGGATCAAGGTCCCTAATGATTATTAAGTGAAAATAAGGAAGTAATAGATTGAATGCAGCTGTAAAGTGAGCCTGGTAGTCGCTATCTTTTAATGACCGTTGTAACAACGTAGCAGCCTTTAGACTTTTGCGCCGAAAATTTAACGGGTCTAAAATAATCAACCGATATCTTGTTAATTATAAATATAAAAATTTATATTTCTAAATTAGGTAGTAGAACATTCAACATAATTGATGATAAACAGTGTTTCATTGTTTGTAAAAAATTGAAGAGATAATGCTGACATGAGTAACGTAAAAAGAAGTTATAATACTTCTCGCTGATTACGAAAGGGTTATAAGGAAAGGTTGAACCACCTTATGTGAATGCGGCCTCTAAGGTTAAAAACCAAAGTTTTGACTGATGAGTAATATATTGAAAATCTATATGGTAAATTTAAATAGATCAGGAAAATAAAATATATATCTTATTTTTTTTTTTATTTTAATTTAAAAATAAATAAATTAAACTACCGTACCCTAAACCGACACAGGTTCGTAAGTAAAGTATACTAAGGCGTAGAGCTAAAAGTTGTTAAGGAACTCGGCAAGTTGTTCTCATAAGTTTGACAATAAGAGAAACCATATAAAATTAAATTAGCCATAATTTAAATTATTATATGGTATAATAAAATCGGAGGCCACGACTGTTTACTAAAAACACAATTCAGAGCAATAATTAAGATAATAGTATTCTGAATGAAATTTGCCCAATGCCATTAATATAAAAGAGGTAATTTTAAAGTTACTAATTGAAAGTCTGGTTAATAGCGGTCTTAACTATGAGGATCCTAAGGTAGCAAAATAAATTGGCCATTAAATGTGGTCTAGTATCAATAATGTAACGATGGTCTCACTGTCTCTACAACTTGCTCAGTGAAATTGAATTGCGAGTGCAGATGCTCGCTTTCTTCAGAGGGACGGGAAGACCCTATGCAGCTTTACTGTAATTAGTTATTGCATTGATTTAAACCTAATTAATAGTAATTAGGGATGTCGATAGACTAATTTTGGAAAACCTTAGAATTAGAGTTAAATCTTTGTTTACCTTATAAATTGAAATTTAAGGGATAAATGACTAATTGGCAGTTTGACTGGGGCGGTCGTCTTTAAAAAAGTAGCAAAGTACATCCAAAGATTTTTCTTTTTTTTTTAATTATTATAATTTAATTAATTAAATATAATAAACAGACAAAATTATTAATTCTATAGTATACACAAAGAATTAAATTAAAATAAAATTTTTATTATTATAAGGTATAGCTAGAAATTGAATGGAGATCAATAAACCAGTGAAAGGTTTTGTAATGTATAATGGCGGAAAGCATATCTAACTGAAAGACTAAGAAGTCGAACAGATACGTAAGTAGGGCATAGTGACCCCTCGCTATAACATGGAATAGACGGGGATCAATCGATAAAAGTTACGCTAGGGATAACAGGCTGATAGCCGGCGAGAGTACACATTGTCCCGGCTGTTTGGCACCTCGATGTCGACTCATCCTATCCTCCAGGTGTAGAAGCTTGGAAGGGTTCGGCTGTTCGCCGATTAAAAGGGTACGCGAGTTGGGTTTAATACGACGTGAGTCAGTATGGTCCCTATCTTCTGAAGATATAAATAGTAAAAAAGGGAAGACCTTCTAGTACGAAAGGATCAATAGGCTGTGTTTCTCTAGTGCACCAATTGTTAAATTTAATTAATTAAATAAGCATAGTTGGGTAGCCACAAACATATTAGATAATCGCTGAATGTATATAAAGCAAGAAACTAACCCTTAGATACTATCTTAAATTTATTTCTATTATTTTTATAAAATAATATTTCTTTTTAAATTATTAATCCATAATATTTTTTAAAGAAATGAAATAATATTTAAATTTATAAGAAATAGAACATTTCTTAATAGGATGCAAATGTAAGTAACTGTAAATTATTTAGTTTAGCATTACTAATTTATAAAATAGACTTGATGTTTTAAATTGTTTAAATTTTATTTTTTTATTTTAATTTGTTTTTTAAAATGATTTAATTATTAAATTTTTAATATAAACGAAATTTTATCAATTTAATCAAATAAATTATCGTCAATCCTAAACTTAAAATAAATAATTATAAAATATTTCTCAACTAATCATATTTCCTTATTAATTGATAAAACTATTAATATTGATAATTAAGAAAAATATTATTAATTTAAATCTATTAATATGGACTTAGATAGTATAAGTACCTTCTTATAATTTGGAAGATATTCAGATTTATTTTATTTTTCCTTTAATATCTTTATATTGTAAATAATAAATTTACCTAAAATTTTAATTATTTAATAATCTAAATAATAAGCGTCAAGAAGTAAATTAATTCTTGATTTAATGAAGTCGGAAATAATCCTAAGATTACTATTTTTATAAATTAAAATAGGTTTAGATAATATAATATATGAAATATCTTCATCATAATTAGAAAATGTATAAATATATTCCACTGAAATTACATATGTTTTGTCTATTTCTAATTTATGTAAAATTTTAGTTAATTCTAAAGTGTCAGAATATTCTAAAATTGATATATTAGGGTCATTAATACAAAATATTTCATGAGGAATAAATTGATTTAAGAATGTTATTTTTTAAGTTATTTAAATAAAATTAAAATTAATATTTTATGTTTATTATAAAAATAATCATTATTATTATAACTAATGTAGTTTTATTATATATTAAATTTTAAGGTTCACTAATTAATTTTAGTGATGTTACTATGATATTAACTATTGAAAATATCATAGGAATAATCTAATATAAACCAGTGACATTAGAAATAAATAATGAATAATGAAATATTAATAGTATAATATTCATTAAGAAAATAATTATAAACCCTTTTGGTCTTGTATTAAATGTCTTACACTATAAAATAAGTATTATAAAAATTAAATATTATATTAATTTAAATCTATCAATATTGATTTATAATTATATAACTAATTTCAATAATATTTAGAGGATGATAAATTCTATCTTGTTAATCTTTTAATATCTATAAGTTGTAAAATAAAATGAACAGTATTTAACATTATTAAGGCAATTTATTGTTAGTAGTTAAAGTAACGCTTACCTAATAAATAACTACCTTAAAAAAATTAGATAATGCTGAAAATAGCTTTGGGTTTGATCTAGTTTGAGAGAATTTCTTTTTAATAATTAAATATAAAAAAGTTAAATTAGATCATAGAAGTTTTGCTTAAAATATAAAAGAATTAACTATCATATTAAAGATCTAATGTTAAATGGTTTTAACTATAAACTTTCGAAGTTTCTTAAAGAAGTTCGATTCTTCTAGATTCTTAATTCTAAATTATAAAATAAAAAATAAAAAATCTGTAAACTTATAAATTCTGTGTGTATAGAAGTTAAATAAAAAAAATGTAATATTAAGTACCTTATTTAAAATATTTTTATAATAAAATAAATAAGTTAGAATTTAAAATTTAATTTAAAAAATAATACTATTTAATATTAATTAAAAATATTTTAAATAAGGCTACTAACTATTGTATTAACGATTGGGTTTCTCTTTACCAAAGAATATTTAAATTAAATAAATATAAATTGATTTTTAATTTATTTAAAATAAATGTCACATAAAAGAGAATATTTACTATTCAGTTTTGTTATTTAATTTATTTAAATAATAACCCTCTAAATAAATGTAATAATTATTTATATAAATTTAAATAAAATTTAAAACAATTTGTTTATTTGTACATAATTAGAGCTTAATTTTTATAATTTAAATATTATTTAAATAGAGTTACATATTTTCTAGGTTAAACCTGCATTAAAAGTTTTTAATATAAAAATAAAAATTATAATCTAAATAAATATATAAATAGTATAAAAATTTTAATGTTTATAGCTTTTTATTGTTAAAAATATTTATAAAAATTTTTTGATTATAAATAAATTTAAATCAAACATTAATAATTTTATAAAATTATTAATATAGGCTTAAAATTAATTAAAGATGAAATATATATTAATTAATATAATAAGTTTTACAACTATAATATCTAGTGTATTAGTAATAACATCTAAAAATCCTGTAATATCAGTAGTATATTTAATATCTGTATTTGTAAATGCAGCTGGTTACTTAATATTATCGGGAATAGGATTTCTTGGTCTTTCTTATATTATAGTTTATGTAGGAGCTATAACAGTATTATTTTTATTTGTAATTATGATGATTAATATATCGTTAACAGATATAATAGATACTGGAAAACAATATACTAAAAATTTACCATTAGCTTTTGTAGTAGCATCATTATTTATGTTTGAAATGTTTCATATTATACCATTTAGTTTTAATAATGTTTCTGGTTTAAATTTAATATTTGATACTATTACTAATTTTAATTTAATTTTTTTTAATAATAATGGATTAAATTTTTTAAATAACATTCAAACTACTTATCAATCTAACACTGCAGATACCAATTTTATTTCTTTTAGTCAAATTGAAGCTATAGGACAGTTAATTTATACTTATGCTGCTGTATTATTAATAATATGTAGTATAATTTTATTATTATCTATGATAGCACCTATATTTATTTCATTAAATAAAAAATAATCTTTTAATAAAATAAATATATTATTAAAATTTAAATTTACCCCTTAAAAATAATATAAACTTACTAAACAAATATTATAATAATATATTTAAGAACGTTTTAAATTCTATTATTTCTAATAATGTAATTGTGCCATCGAAATATTGATTTAATAACACAATGGGGATAATTGTTAAATTTTCCATTTTATTTAATTTTATTTAAACTATATTTTTTAATAAAATATATAATTCTATTTTTAATTAATTTTAGATAATAATGAATTTTCGTCAACACTCTCACATTTATTATTACTGGTAAGTATTCATTGTTAAACAGTTTCTTTCTGGTTCTAAATATAACAGAAGTTTTTAATTTAATTTTAATGATAATATTTAAATTATCAAAATTTTTAAAAAATCTAATTGGTGAAGATTTTACAATTGTAAATCCATCAGCAATTTGTGTAATTTCATTTCAAGTTAAAGAATTTCTTTCAACACCTGAAAAAATTGAATGTGTTTTATTATCGCTATCAATATACCCATATTTTTTAATTCCTAAAAAATAACCTTTTTCAATAAACCCGCCTTTTAACTCATCTTTAAGTTGACCTAAATCTTTACCAATTAAATATTCTGGGACATCTTCAACTATAAAATTTAAGAGTAAAAATAAAATTTTCAGGATTTAAGTTATAATTTAAAAATGTAGTAAGTCATAGAATTTAGATTTAAAATTTATTTCTATGTAAATCTAATTTTATATTAAATAGAACTGTAAAATTTTTATAATTAAATTTAGTTATTATTTTAATTGATAAGATTATTAAAAGAGTTAAGTTTACAGAGGGCTTCTGTAATAGATCTGCAAAATCTATAAATAGTAGGGTTCAATTCCCTCTTAACTCTAAATTAGATAAATTTTAAGTTATACATCGTTAATAACAGAAATCTTTAATTAGTGTATAGTCATTTACAGATTATTATAAGATAATAAATTAATAATTAATTAAAATAAATTATATATTAGAGAAATTATATAAAATAAAGTATAATATTTTAAGTAAATTCTCTTAGTTCAATGGTAGAACTGCATTCTTCTAAAGTGTTAATTTTGGTTCGAATCCAAAAGAGAATAAAATTTTATTAGTTAAAAATTTTAAATTTAAATAATATTAAATAGTATTTTTTTTTTATTTATAATTTAATTTCTAAAATAAAATTATTTTTTTAGGATTGTTTTATAATTATTGTTACAGTGTCTAAAAAAAAAATTACTTATTGATAAATTATGTATAAATTAATTATTGTTTATTTTACTTAAGGTATTTATTTTTATTTTTCTATATTAGTGTAAACTATAAATAAAATAAAAATAAATATAATTAAAAGTTATGTTGTTAATTTTAATTAACTATAAAAATCTATATTTATATTTATTTTATGGTAAATTTAATAAGACTATAATTAAATTATAAACTTATTAATAAAGTGTTGGATAAATAGCTTTAAAAAAATAAAATATACATATAAGTAAAGATAATATTTATATTTATCTATGAATACAAATAATTTAATTTTAACTTTATTAAATGTATTAATTAATTTATTAGATGTATTATTAGTAATATTACCTATATTATTATCTGTAGCCTTTATGACTATAATTGAAAGAAAACAATTAGCAGCACATCAAAGAAGAGTTGGTCCTAATACTACAGGATATTTTGGTATTTTACAACCTTTTAGTGATGCTCTAAAATTAATAGTTAAAGAAACTGTTTTACCTTCTCAATCAAATAAAATTTTATTTTATTTAGCACCTGTTTTTTCATTAATATTTAGCTTATTAGGATGAGGTATTATTCCTTTTGGACAAGGTTTAACTTTATCTGATTTTTCTTTAGGGATACTTTATACCTTGGCTTTATCTTCTTTAGGAGTTTATGGAGTATTATTTGCAGGATGATCAGCTAATTCTACTTACGCTTTTTTAGGTTCTTTAAGAAGTACTGCAGCTATGATTAGTTATGAATTAATTTTAAGTTCTGCTATATTAATTATAATTTTATTAACTGGTTCATTTAATTTTACAACTATAATTGAAAATCAACAAGCTATTTGATATATAATACCCTTATTTCCAGTATTTATATTTTATTTTATTTCTATATTAGCTGAAACATCTAGAACACCTTTTGACCTACAAGAGGCTGAATCTGAATTAGTTGCTGGTTTCTTTACTGAACATTCTAGTGTTCCTTTTGTTTTCTTTTTTTTAGCTGAATATACTTCAATAGTTTTATTTAGTTGTATTACTTCTATTTTATTTTTAGGAGGATATCATATGCCAGAATTATTTATTAATGATTCTTTCATTAATTTACAATCTATTATTTTAGGAATAAAAACATGTATATTCTGTTTTATGTTTGTTTGATTTAGAGCTACTTTACCTAGAATGAGATATGATGCTCTAATTGAATTATGTTGATTAAATTTATTACCCGTTTGTGTGGCTTTTATTATTTTTATACCTAGTATTTTAATAGCATTTAATATTTCACCTAATTAAAAATTAATAATATAAAATTTTTATTTAAATTTTAAATAATATTAAAACAAAATTTTGTTTGATAAATAAAATTAATGTTTGTATAATATCTTAAAATTAATTTATTAATTTTTTATTAGTTTTGTTATCTTATCCCCCCTTTTTTTATAATTTTAAAGGTTTAAATATCTAAGGTTTAAAGTATAAAATATAAATTTTCTATTTAAATCTTAAAATTTAAATACAAAGATAGTTTTAAAAAAATAAAACCAAATAAAAGAGATAATAATTATTGTAAATAAGCATATAAAATACAACAATAAAATATACTATTAATTTATTGTTTAAATATTATAAGAATTTAATTTTGGTTCCGATTGAACGTTGTTCAGTAGTTTAAGACATGCAAATCATTGTTTCTAACAACATATTATATAATTAACGATTATATGATAATTTAAAGGAATAAGGTGTAAAGGTGAGAATAATAAATAAGTTACTTTATAATTTCCATAAATAGGGAATAAAATTAATTAAAAAATTAAAATTTTATATTATTTAATTAAAATAAAGGAACTTTTCTGTTATAAAATACTATTTATTTTGATTAGGTAGTTGGCAGGGTAAAAGCCTACCAAGCCTACGATCAATAGCTAAGTTTGAGAGAACATATGGCCACATTGGGGTTGAAATCTCCCAAGTAGTGTTATACTACCAGCAGTCAAGAATATTAGTCAATGCTCGAAAGAGTGAACTAGCTAACTGAAATCAATAAGAGTAATTGATAACATAAGGGAAAATAATGATATTACCTTATTATTAGTGTCGTCCAAATCTGGTGCCAGAAGACTCGGTAAGGCCAGAGACACAAACGTTAATCGTCTTAATCAGGCGTAAAGGGTTTGTAGGCGGCTTTTACAATTATATATCAAAATTTAATAAAGATAAATAAGTTAATAATAAAAGCTAGAATCAAATAGAGGATATAAATAATGCTTAGAGTAGGTCTGATATCCTTAGATACTAAGTAGAATATTAAAGGCGAAAGCTTTTTTCCATTAATGATTGACGCTCAGAAACGAAGGTGAGGATAGGAAATAGGATTAGATACCCAGAATACCCCTCTCTGTCAACGATGAATGGTAGTTATTAGTAAAAAGAATTATTAATAGCGATGTTAACACGATAACCATTCCGCCTTGTGAGTATAACTGCAAAGTTGAAAACAAAAAAATTAGTCGGTTTCGGAGCAAACGAAGTGAAGCATGTTATTTAATACGATAATCCGCGTAAAACCTTACCAGTTCTTGAATAAAAACTTTATTTTATAATAATAAAATTAAAGGAATGTTATAACTTTAATTTTACTTTAAATTTAAAGAATCATTTATAACATTTAATACAGGTGTTGCATGGCTGTCTTCAGTCCGTATCGTGAGAATTGAGGTTAATTCCGCTAACGGACGAAATCCCTATTGTTAATTAAAATATTTTAAATACTTAACAATTAATGAATCTTATAGAGTTTCATTTGGGGCTAAGACAAGTCGTTATGGCCCTTATGAACTGGGCTATAGACGTGCCACAAAAACTTTTACAAAGTGATGCTAGACTATTTCCTAATATGAATTAAATATTTATTTTATTATTTAGAACAATATCTTAATTTATTTTAATAAAATATTTAATCGAAAGATTTATAATTCATTTATTTTTAAATTTTATAGAAAAATTTAAATATGGAAAGTAGGAGGAGCTAATCAATAAAAAAAGTTATAATATAAATTTAGACGGATTGTTCTCTGCAATTTGGGAACATGAAGAAGGAATTTCGAGTAATCGTTGATAATAAGCGCAACGGTGAAACTAGCATCCGTGATGAACTAACTGTCTGTCGCTGGGAAGAAGCTTATAATGATGGAAGTGAGATTCTGATTATAATTTTTTCATAGTAATATTTAAGTTTATATTAATAAATTTACAATAGTTTATTTATTCTTTGAATATTTTAAACGGCTATGTTAAACTAATTAGTTTTTATTAAATCATTTGAGTAACATCTCAAAAGTCATAGCAAGGTAGCCGTACTGGAAAGTGCTGCTGGAAAATAAAATTATTTTACCCCCTTTAATATATAAAACAAATAAAAAAGATAAAGAGATTAGTTGAGTGGTTTAACAGCATATTTACACTGTGCAGACAGAGTTTCGATTACTCTATCTCTTATTTATAGATAAAAACATTAATTTAATAGAAATGTCTTTATATTTATTAAATTAATTATATTTAATAGAAAATATTAATTATCTGTTTAAAACTTATAAAATTATTTAAATAATTTATAAATTTTCATATAAATACTATTAATTTGCGAGTGTGCCGAAATTTGGTAGCCGGGTAAATTTTAGGAATTTATGAGTTTATAATCGTAAGAGTTCAAGTCTCTTTACTCGTATACTAACAAAAATTAAAATAATAATTCTTTACATCTTTAGCTAATTTGGAAAGCATTTTGTGTTCGAAGCAATTGTATATTGGTTCAAATCCAATAGGATGTTTCATTATATTTTAATTTATTTAAATAAAGCAAACCAAAATTAAAATTAAAAGTAATGATGTTTATTAGTATCATGATTCTTATAGTGGCAATAGCCCTACCATCAATAAATAGAAATATTTCACCAAATTTATATTTAAGAATATCTTCTCTATTATTACTATATACTGGGGCATTAACCTTTAATGCTTTTTATATTCAGTCAATTGGATCAGGTATAGGTATTTATAGTGGTTTATTTCAAATTACTTTATTTACACAATTATTTGACATAGTTATAGTATTAACAGGTTCTGTAATATTAATAGCTTGACCATTAATAAATCATAAATTTATAGATAATAATCTAGAATTAAAGGAAGAAGGTCATAATATATTGTCAATAAATAATTATAGAATAAAATATTCAATAATAGTATTGATATCTACTTTAGGTTCTTTATTATTAGTATCTTCTTCTAATTTAATAACTTTATATTTAAGTTTAGAATTACAATCTTTTGGAGTTTATATATTAACTTCTTTATATAGACATTCAGAATTAGCTATATCTGCTGGATTAAAGTATTTTCTATTAGGAAGTTTAGCTTCTTGTATAATATTATTAGGTTGTGGATTAATATATACTTTCACAGGATTAACTAATTTAGAATCTATTTATAGTATGATATCTGTAGTTGATAATAGTAATAACATATTATTAGGTTTTAGTTTAGGTTTAATATTAATCTTTATAGGCTTATTATTTAAAATAGCAGCAGCTCCTTTACATAATTGAGCACCAGATGTATACACAGATAGTGCTACAATTATAACTACATGATTGACTATTATGCCTAAAATATCCATATTATTAATATTATTTGAAATACAAACTCATATTAATTTAATAGAAAATATTAATTTAATATTAGAATTAAACCCTTTAAATAATATAATAGATAGCAATATTTTAAATTTTAATAATAGTTATTTTAATAATTTATTATTAATAAGTTCATTTTTATCATTATTAATAGGAACAATATTAGGGTTAGCTCAATCTAAAATAAAAAGATTACTAGCTTATAGTACAATTTCACACATAGGGTTCATTTTACTAGCTTTAGCCATAAACTCTGAACAATCTATAGAAGCTTTAATATTTTATATAATACAATATACTATTACTAATTTAAATACTTTTTTAATAATAATATTATTTGGATATATAATAAAAAATTCTTTTAGAGATTTAATAAAAAGTATAATGGTTAAAGATGAAACAGGTACAGAAAATGATATTAATTTTATATCTGAATTAAAAGGTCAATTTTTCTTAAATCCTGTTTTATCGATAACTTTAACAATTTGTTTATTTAGTATGGCTGGTATACCTCCTTTAATAGGATTTTTTTCTAAACAATTTGTATTATATTCAGCAATTAAAAATGGATATTATTTTATGTCTTTTATAGCTATAATTGTAAGTATCATAAGTGCTTCATATTATTTAAAAATAATAAGAATTTTATTTACACAAGAAGAAAATATATCTGAATATAGCGATAAAGAATTAAAAATAATTAATAATCTAAATTCTAATTCAGAAATAGAAATAAGTAGTACTAGTAGTTTTATTATATCTACTTTAACTTTATCTATTTTATTATTTATTCTTAAACCATCGATTTTATTAAATAGTACAACAATACTTTCTTTATCTTTATTTAAATTTTAATGAATAATTTATTAATGTTATTTATTTTTGTACCTATATTAGCTCTTGTTTTATTATTCTTAAATTTTTTATTTTCAGTTCATAGACCTGATGAATCAAAATTATCAGCTTATGAATGTGGATATTCAGCTATTAGAAAACAAAATAGAACAGATTTTCAAATTCAATTTTATGTAGTAGCTATGTTATTTTTAATTTTTGATTTAGAAATATTATTATTATTCCCTATAGCTGTTACTTTATATAAAGTAAGTACTTTCGGGTTTAGTATAGCTTTAATTTTCTTTATAGTATTAACTATAGGATTTATTTTAGAAATTGGGTCTGGAGCTATTTCTATTGCTAATAGTAAAAAAAACTAAATATAATTAATTTTTATATTTATTTACTCAGTTAAATTGTTTAAATTATATAGTTAAATAGTCTTTTTTTAATTTATACCCCCATTGTATAAATTAAAAATGTGTGTTATTTTGTGTTATTTTATTTTATTTTATTTAATTTAGATTAATGTTTAGCTAAGAAACTATATAAAAAAATTTTTGTGTTTAGAATATTATATTAAGGGGAAATCTGATAATTGGTAATCAGTTGTATTTGCATTACAAATATGATAGTTCGAGTCTATCTTTCTCCAAATATTATAATTTAATTATTAATATAATAACTAAATTAAAATTAATGTGATTGTTTAAGCCTTGATTGCTTAGTGGTCAAAGCGCTATTCTGAAGATATAGAAATGTGAGTTCAATTCTCTCTCAGGGCAATATTATTAAAAATAATTATTAAATAATTTCTAAAGCCGGAATAGTTTAATTGGTAAAACGAATTCCTTGTAAGACTTTGATATTGGTTCAAGTCCAGTTTCTGGTAATATTACTCATATAATTATCTAATAATTTACATATAATTATAAAATTAATTAATAACTAAATATTATATGAGTTGTAGTTTAATTTGGAAAAACTTCATTTTTTGATAATGAATAATATCAGTTCAAATCTGGTCAACTCAGAAAGTTAAATAGTATTATTTATTCAATATAATCAATCGTTATTATTTTATAGTTTAATTTTATAAATATAAAAAATTTAAAATAAGAAAGCAGAACTTGAGTGGTAGAGTGTCTCCCTTTTAAGGAGAAAGTCCTGGTTCAAGTCCAGGTGGTTTCAATTGTAGATATATTTATTTAATTTAGTTTTTTAAGTTAGTCATTACTAGAATGGATTGAAGACTTATTATTTAATGACTAAAGAGATTAGAACTCTGTACTTAGTATTTGCAATATTTTAAGAGGGGTTAAATATTAGAATTTATTAATTGAATTAAAAAATCTATTTGATTTTGATTAGAAATAATAATGTCACTTATTAATCTATGTTGAATCTCAAATTCATCTATTAAATATGAAAGTCTGTTCATTTGAATTACATTTTCATTAGTTAATGGTATTGAATATAGATATTCTGTTAAATTGTTAATAGATGAGTAAATTATATCTCTTCTATGTATAAAAAGGTTTTGGTTATTTAAAATATTTATTGTTGTTAGTATTAAAAAGGAGTTGGTCATTTATAGAATGGATTGAAGACTTTATTACTTAATTACTAAAGAAATTGGAACTCTTTAAGGGGTAATTATAGAAATAAATCTATATTTTCAAATATGTCATTTAAGTTATCGAAAAGTTCATCTTGAAGTTTATTAGATTCCTCTAAAAATTCATTATAATTTTCTTCACCTAATATATTTTTAAAATCTTGGTCTAACTTATCTTTAGTTTGTTTATCTAATTCATCACCTTTATCTAATATATCTTGAACTTCTTTAAGTTGTTCTAAATTAAAATTAAATGTTAGAGGGGAATTAGGAGTTTCAGCTATATTATTATAAAATGAAGATTTTATAACAAAGTAACTTATTAAACATACACTAAAAGTACCAAAGATACATAGACTATAATAGTCTAAATTATTATTTAGTAGATTATTCATTATTTGTTTTTATTTGTTTATAAGGTGTTCTCCGGATTATTTTAATCGATGTTATTAGCCCTATGATGGGGTAATTATATAGTGTAATTATATAGTGTTATATAATATATTAATAATTTTAAATTAACTAAAAAGATAATTAAAATTATAACTCAGGATAATATGTATATTAATGTAAAAATATTATTATCTGGTTCATTAATTAGTTTTATTGAAGTTAAAACTATGTTAATTATTGATATTATAATCGGAAATATATAATATCAGCCAGTTAATTTATATACAAAAGTAATTAAAATAATTATTAATAATATGAAATACATCATATAAATGGAAATAAGTCCTCTGGGACATGTATTAACTGTCTAAATTGAATAACATAAATTATACAATTTACTTGATAATTACTCATTTTATTATGAGTTTATCATTTAATAAGGGATAATCAGTATTTATATTACTTCACTTGTGCATTTAATAGGAATAACAACTGATAAATGATCAATTTCTGTATATTCTATTTTTATTGCTGGTCCATCTATATCACCTCATTTACTTAGAAAACTATCATCTAAATAATAACTGTCAAAGACTAATTCTATTTTTTTATCAATAAAATTTTCTAATGATCTAGGATCAATGTCTTTTCTAATTACTAAAGGTTTAGTTAGTGTAATAGTAGGATTTTTTGTATCATAATATAACTTAGATGATATATATTCAATTATTACTAAGTAATCTTTTGTTTCCTTTAAAGTTTTTAAGAAGGAAGCAATTGTATTACTATCATAATCTGGTAATATTATATATTTAGAACTATTAGTTACTATTAATCTATTATTATAGTAAATATCTGATAAATATTGAATTTGATCAGATTTTAAATTTGTTATGCCCATTTTAATTTTGTTTATTTTAATAAAGTATTGATATAAAAACTTATTAATATATATACTTTAATTTTTATTAATCAACTTAAAGTTGATGATTTCAACTATTAATAAAATAGCTTTATTGTAAAATTTTAAAGTCATACACAAAGGTATGAAGAATATTGTGACAATGTATTAAAATTTTATTAAGTAAATTTACTTGGTAATTGCTAAAAAATTATTAGTTTACCGTAACCTAAAGAAGATTTGAACTTCTATTAATTTCTTTAAGAAAAAGTTTTGCCATTAAACTATTTAAAATCAGGAATTTCTCCCTTATAATCTAAGTTGTTTTCATTTTAAAATTTATAAGGAAATATAGAAATTTTAACATATACATTAAAACATTTAACTAGATTTTTTAATGAACCTATTAACATTTTATGATAATCTTTAAATATGCTAAAAGAGTAAGAATTTTAATTAGATAGATAGTTTTAAATTGATCATGATAAAGAAATATCTCTCCTGATTGGGTCTGTCTGACGGGAGGGATATAGAAGGATGATCAGTAGAGTTTAATAAATTATATTCAAGTTTAAAACTTTTAAAGGGCAGGTGATCCGATTGGTAATGGTGATTCTCTGTAAAAGAATTGGTTAACACTGTAAAAGGTTCGATTCCTTTACTGCTCAAAAATTAAAAAAAGAAAAATAAAAAATTTATGTATTTGTTCTTATGTATTAATGGTAGATGACAAATTGGTCCGTCGCTCCTTTTGGGTAGGAGACATACAGCATGTTCAAATCGTGCCTACCATAACTTTAACAAATATAATTAAATTATATAATTTATTTTAGTGTTTAAATTTGGTTTAATACATAGTTTTAAAAAATAGAGACTATAAGTTTTTAAAACAAATGTAAACTTAATTTTGGTGCTATGGCAGAGAGGTTATTGCGGAGTACTGTTAATACTTTTTTCATAGGTTCAATTCCTATTAACACCTTATATAGTATTATCTTTATTTAAAGTTATCTAGTAATATAATAATATATTATTCTTTAAAAGAATATATAAATATTTTTTTAGATAAAATTAATAATTAAGCGAACATGTTGAAATTGGTAAACAATCTCTTTTTAAGCAGGAGTGGAAGTAATTCCTTAAGAGTTCAAGTCTCTTTGTTCGTATACGTTTTACAATAATAGTGTTCAATATATAATTTTAATTTTATAAAATAAATTTGTTTATTCTATATTCTTAGACAGTTTAGTGTAACGGTTTGCACCCTAATCTCATTAGTTAGTAGAAGGGTTCAACTCCCATTCTGTCTTACTAACATTAACTGAAAAATTCAAATACTAATTTTTCTTGAGTCTCAGCAGAAACTATCTTTAGTTAAATCTATATTACTATCGTCTCTACAAGAAGCGTCAAATTTGTGTTTTTCAAGATGACCATCGGTTGTCCTAGTGTGAATTTCGAATGTATCATTTCAGTGTTTTCCAAAATTAATAGTTACTTCTTTAGAATCATTATCTATAGTACTAGTAATTTCAGATCAATATGAAAGAGGATCAGCTAAGTAAAAAGGGGGTTGTTTATCGTCTTTGATTTCTTTAGTTTCTTCAACTGTATCATCATCATCAAATAAAGCATTTGTGTCATCAAATAAATTTAAGGGATCAGGGTATACTCCTACACCCGTCTTATTAGAAGTATCTAAATCTTTAGTTTCTACTAAGGGTGTACCATATTCTTTTCTTTGTGATCTTACTTCTTTAAATAAATTAGTAAATAAAGACCTATTTTCAGGTTGATCTGGTATTTGACTTGTAGATGCTTCCTGTGAACTTTCTTGATTTTTTAAACTTGATGTAATTTGTTCTTGAGCAGTTCCAAACAAACTATTATCGCTTTTTAATCTTCTAATGTTTTCTAATATAGGACTAGGTTTAGTCTCAACTTGTTCTACATTTAAAGTATCAACTTCTTTAATAGTTTGTTTTGGAGTGTTACTTATTACATCTTTATCATTTCTTCAAGATTTAATTTGATCAAATAATGATGAGATAGTTTTTTTTAATGGTAAGCTTTCTTCTACATTAATAGGAATACTTTCTTCTACAACTGTAGGATTGCTTTCAATAATTAAAGGTTTACTACTTTCACCTAGTTTAATTTCTGACGGTTTAGTAATACTTTCCTCAACAACCATTGGTGAATTATTAGTCTGAAGGATGTCATCAGCTTTGCCTTTACCTTTATCTTTGAAGGTTGGTGAATCTTCTTTTCATTCAGGTGCTTTTACCACATCATCGTCTACAATTTCATTAAGTTTTGTTTTAGCTAAGAATTTATCAACATTTTTATTTTCATCATATTCTGTTGGATATTTTTTAGGTTCAGGTGCTTTAAAGAAATCACTTAATTTACCAGATGAGGATGAATCATTATCAACTGGTTTAATTTTAGGTGTTGTTATTACATCCTTATCGTTTCTTCTATTTTTAATCTGATCTCAAATAGATGTAGGAGCTTGTTCTGTTACCGGAGGGTTTTCCACAGGTATTTCGTTTTTAGTTCTATCTTCTAATTTAATTGATGAATTATCACTTTTTGTATTTTCTGTTTTAGGTTTATCTTTATTTCATCAATCTTTAAACCTTTTCTTTAAAAGAGTGATTAGTATGTAAGAAGGCTAAAATATATATGGAGGGTGGGAGGGTAAGTTAAGATTAAAATATTTATTTAATATTTCTTCATTCTCATTTATAATATATGGAACACTTGCAATTAATTTATTAAAATAATAAATTAATTTTCTTTTATTACTAGTAACCTTTAAGGTATAAACTTAATTTAGAACAGATATATGTTTAATTAATGCTTTATCCCCTAATAAAAATTCATCTATTATATCGTCTGAATGTTTATTAATAAAATTAGAATTTGATTTTGTATTGTCCAAGATAGTTATATCTGGAAATAAATCGATCATACCAAATTTGCCGTAAAGACTATTCAATAAGAATTTAGCGATATAATTTAACGGATCTGTTTTAGGGTAATTTAGTCTTAACTGATACAATGTATCAACATAATCTTTAAATATGTTTTTAGAATTTATATCCTCATAATATTTCAAATTGATAGCCATATTTAACAGCATTGTCCTTTTCTTTAGAAAACAACATGTCATATCAAGTACCTAAAGGAGCTATAGTTCTAACACCTGCATCTGTTTTAACGTGAGTTTGAATAATAGGATGTTTTAAATATTCAAGGGAAATTATTTTACAATAAAAACCCAAATGCATTTTCATCTACATTTCTAATGTCCCCCTTAAAAAAAGTAGGGGTTCCAATAGGCATATCAAATTATTTCATGACAAACGGATACAAGGAGTTAACATCATAACTATTTAAAGTTGTACCTTCTGCAGCTCTTGGTATATACATATCTACGGCTCCTCCAGTTTAACTTTCTCTAATATCTTGTGCTATTTAACCAGTAATTTGAGCTATTGTATCTTTTTCTAAAAATTTAGTTCTGTAAATTACAAAAGCTAATGAAGATAAAGTAGGATATTTATGAATATTGATTTTAAATAAATCAAAAATTAATGAATTAAATTTTAATATAATCTGATATAAACAAACACAATCAATTTCACAATATTTAATAGTCTCATTTTGTAGATTTCAAGTATTATTTAAAAATTTAGTACAATAATTATAAACATTCTCAAAATAATTAAAATCAGGTATGAAAGAAATATAATTTAATTAAAACTAAAGATTGAGTTTTATTAAAATTTATAACACTAAATGTTATAAATTTAATTTGAGAAGGTCTTTTAGTATAAGTGGATGTACAGAAACCCTTCAAGTTTCTAGTGTCAGTTCGATTCTGATAAAGGCTATATAAATTTAAATTGTTCTAAATAAATTAAAAAATGTTACAAAATTTAAATTTAATTATAAATTCTCCATTAGAACAATTTGAAGTTATAAGTTTAATAAGTATAATAGCACCTATATTAGGTTATATAAATATAACTTTAAGTAATATAGGTGTATATTCTATACTAATATTATTTATAATATTTAGTTTCCATATAATAAGTAATAATGAAAATAAAATATTACCATCAAAATGAAGTATAGCAATAGAAAGTATATTTACAACAATTAATACAATGGTAAAGGAACAATTAGGTAAAGAAATTTATTTACCATTTATATATTCTTTATTTTTCTTTATATTAATTAGTAATTTAATTGGTAATATACCTTATTCATATACTATAACAACTTCAGTAATAGTAACTATAGGGTTATCTTTTACAATATTAACAGGTGTTACAATACTTGGATTATATCTTCATAAAATAAAATTTTTCTCATATTTTTTACCATCTGGAACACCTTTAGCTTTAGTACCATTACTAGTTTTAATTGAAACTGTGTCTTTCTTAGCTAGAGCTTTATCTTTAGGTATAAGATTATTTGCTAATATGGTAGCCGGTCATTCTTTATTAAAAATATTATCTACTTTCTTATATCAAATGTTTAATAGTAGTTTAATACTAGCTATATTCACTTTAATTCCGTTTGCATTCTTTTTAGCACTTTGTGGGTTAGAAGTAGCTGTATCTATTATTCAAGCTTATGTGTTTGTATTATTAGTAATATCTTATATTAAAGATGCTATTTACTTACACTAAATGTAAATATATTTAAATATTAATAATTTTAGTTATTAATATTTAAATTGACCCCTTAAGTTTTTAATTTTTATAATATAAAAATTTTAAAGAATATATAAAAAAGGAATAGTTTACATTGGAAAGTTAAAACGATTGCTAATTGTTCGGGTGTATACCCTTAGGTGTTCGAATCACCTCTATTCCGAAAAATATATTTTATAAGTTTTGTTTTTTAAAAAATTTATTAAATAAACAAATACAGAAGAGTAAAAATGAAAAGTGATAAAAGTTG